ACAGCCAAAAAATTATTCGGAAGGTCTACAAGAAGATCAAAAAATACGAAACTGTATTAAGAATTATGTACAAAAAAATATGAGAATATCCTCCAGTGTTGGCGTTGAGGGAATTGCACGGATAGAGATTCAAAAAAGAATCGATCTAATTCAAGTCATAATTTATATAGGATTCCCAAAATTCTTAATAGAAAATAGACCGCGGAGAGTCGAAGAATTGCAGATGAATGTACAAAAAGAACTTCATTGTGCGAACCGAAAACTAAACATTGCTATTACACGAATTGCAAATCCTTATGGACACCCTAATATTCTTGCAGAATTTATAGCTGGCCAATTAAAGAATAGAGTTTCTTTTCGCAAAGCAATGAAAAAAGCTATTGAATTAACCGAGCTGGCGAATACAAAAGGAATTCAAGTACAAATTGCGGGACGTATCGACGGAAAAGAAATTGCACGCGTCGAATGGATCAGAGAAGGTAGGGTTCCTCTACAAACCATTGGAGCTAAAATTGATTATTGTTCCTATACAGTTCGAACTATATACGGGGTATTAGGAATCAAAATTTGGATATTTGTAGACGAAGAATAATAAGACTTTACGTGTTTTTACATTATACCCAGTAATGGACAAAAAAAGAAAAACCCTTTTATTCTTTTCTTTTATTCTTTTTATGTTCAAGCAAAACAAAAAAAGAGCAATTCTGCAATTCTAGAGGGTTAAATAAAAATTCGATTGATCATTTTATATAATTGCTATGCTTAGTGTGTGACTCGTTGGTTTTTTTAGGCTAGGATTCAAAAAAACGGACCAGGGCCCAGAGTATGAACTAATAACTATAGCACTAATAACCAACTCATTGCTTCGCATTATCTGGATCCAAAGAACCAGTCAAGATAAAGATATAATATATTGGACATATCGTTGTAGCAACTGAAATCTTTTTTTGCATAAAGATAAAAAAACCAATCGGATTATGAGTTGTGAAGTTCTAAGTCGGAAAGCAAAACAGAAAAAAAGTATGCGGATAAGTGGAAGGATGAGAGAAAGAGAGAACGGAAATATCAATGATATATGATTCCAATATGTAAGGTCGATGAGTCATCTCATAAAACGCAGTGTAATAAAGCATAAATTCAATAATGATTCATGCATAATTAGATGAATCCGCTTATAGAACAAAAAAATCAAGAGCCTCGAGCCAATAAAGACTGAGAAAATTGACTTAAGAAAAAAGGACTCCGCCGGAAAATTCAGACCTAACCATTAATCGAGAAGCAATGGGAACGATATAACCCGTGAATGCAGAAGATTCTATTGAAAATGAATCTTAATGATTCATTGGGTGGGATGGCGGAACAAACCAGGGACCTCCTCTTTTATTCTTTTATTTTGAGAGGTCATGAACTAACCCTATAACTGAAATAGATATGGAAATGACTGAAATAGATATGGAAAGAGTAAATATTCGCCCGCGAAAGTTTTTTTTTATTAGATGGATACATTTTTGTTGATCCCATATGATAAAAGGAAAAACAAAAGAAAGATTTTTTTATAACGATAACGTTATAAAAAAAGACGTTGACATTATCTAGAAATAGAATACATGTTTAATTAAATAATATCTAAACACGCTAGACAAATTTCGAATAGATTAACGAATTGATTAATTAGATGCAATTTCAAAGAATCCTACGATTCAGCATATTATTCATTAAACACATGTATATCTTGATAAAATCTGTTTTAGTCGTTTCATTCGCGAGGAGCTGGATGAGAAGAAACTCTCATGTCCAGTTCTGTAGTAGAGATGGAATTGAAAAAGAACCATCAACTATAACCCAAAAAGAACAAGATTCCGTAAACAACATAGAGGAAGAATGAAAGGAATATCTTATCGAGGTAATCATATTTGTTTCGGTAGATATGCTCTTCAAGCACTTGAACCCGCTTGGATTACATCTAGACAAATCGAAGCAGGGCGCCGAGCAATGACACGAAATGTACGCCGTGGCGGAAAAATATGGGTACGTATATTTCCAGACAAACCAGTTACAGTAAGACCCACGGAAACCCGTATGGGTTCAGGGAAAGGATCCCCAGAATATTGGGTAGCTGTTGTTAAACCGGGTAGAATACTTTATGAAATGGGTGGAGTAGCCGAAAATATAGCTCGAAAGGCTATTTCAATAGCGGCGTCCAAAATGCCTATAAGAACTCAATTCATTATTTCTGGATAGAAATGAAGAACCAAAGGAAAGAAGTCTTGTGTATAAAAAAAACAATTGCAGGGTTTTCTTTCTTTTTTTTTTTACTTCGTCCTTTGCTTTATTTTACATTAAAAAAACGGATAAAAAAAATGATATGATTCAACCTCAAACCCATTTGAATGTAGCAGACAATAGCGGGGCACGAGAATTGATGTGTATTCGAATAATAGGAGCTAGTAATCGCCGATATGCTCATATTGGTGATGTTATTGTTGCTGTGATAAAAGAAGCAGTACCAAATACGCCTCTAGAAAGATCAGAAGTGATCAGAGCTGTAATTGTACGTACTTGTAAAGAACTCAAACGCGATAACGGTATAATAATACGATATGATGACAATGCTGCAGTTGTCATTGATCAAGAAGGAAATCCAAAAGGAACCCGAGTTTTTGGCGCGATCGCCCGGGAATTGAGACAGTTAAATTTTACTAAAATAGTTTCATTAGCACCTGAGGTATTATAATATGAGACCGTGAGATAGTGATAGTATTTAAATAAAATAGATAAATTAGTGGATTATGTCTCACGCATATACTTTTAAGAATTTTCTTTAATAATTTTTATAAAAAAAGAACATGCTGATTATATCAAAATTCGGAAGCAACAATAATTTTAGTTTATCATGGGTAAGGACACTATTGCTGACATAATAACTTCTATACGAAATGCTGACATGGATCGAAAGGGAACGGTTCGAATAGCATCTACTAACATGACCCAAAACGTTGTTAAAATACTTTTACAAGAGGGTTTTCTCGAAAACGTAAGGAAACTTGTAGAAAATAACAAATATTTTTTGGTTTTAACCCTACGACATAGAAGGAATAGGAAAGGACCATATAGAACTCTTTTAAATTTAAAACGAATAAGTCGACCGGGTCTCCGAATCTATTCTAACTATCAACGAATTCCTAGAATTTTAGACGGGATGGGGATTGTAATCCTCTCTACTTCTCGGGGTATAATGACAGACCGAGCAGCTCGGCTAGAAGGAATCGGCGGAGAAATTTTGTGCTATATATGGTAAATTTTCTGCTATCCGAATTGTATCTGTAACTTCCTGTTTGTGAAAAAAACGAATAAAAAAGCCAAGTTATCTAATATCACGCCTTCCTACATTAGTTGATACTTCAAGGAGGGTTTGTCTGGAATAAAAGAAGAAAAATGGATTCATGAAGGTTTAATTACTGAATCACTTCACAATGGTATGTTCGGGGTTCGTTTCAATAATGAAGTCAGATTCTAAGTTCTGTTTCAGGAAGGATCCGACACTCTTTTATACATATACTACCGGGAGATAGAATCAAAATTTAAGTAAGTCGTTATGATTCAAACGGGGGGGGGGGGCGCAGAATTTCTAGACCCCACAACAAAGATTCGAATGGTTCGGTGGTTTTTCAAGATTCCTTTCATGAGGATCAAATTCACGGTTCAAAAATCTCAAGAAACTTATTTTCTTCCAATCAGTAAAGTAGATTCGAAATTCAGTTAAGGAATAACAATTATGAAAATAAGAGCCTCCGTTCGTAAAATTTGTGAAAAATGCCGACTGATCCGTAGAAGGGGACGCATTATAGTAATTTGTTCCAACCCGAGACATAAACAAAGACAAGGATAATCTTTCGAAAAGGGACTCTCTAAAGGAACCGAGGAACAAATCAAAATAAAAGATCCGTTTTGACATGAAATGGATATATCCATATATCTCTGACTTATATTTCGGAAATGATAAAATATGGCAAAATCTATACCAAGAAGCGGTTCACGTAGGACTGGACGTGTGGGTTCACGTAAAAGTGCACGGCGAATACCAAAGGGCGTTATTCATGTTCAAGCAAGTTTCAACAACACCATTGTGACAGTTACAGATGTACGGGGTCGGGTTATTTCTTGGTCCTCCGCCGGTACTTGTGGATTCAGGGGTACAAGAAGAGGGACACCTTTTGCTGCTCAAACCGCAGCAGGAAATGCTATTCGAGCAGTAACAGATCAAGGTATGCAACGAGCAGAAGTCATGATAAAAGGTCCGGGTCTCGGAAGAGATGCAGCATTACGCGCTATTCGTCGAAGTGGTCTACTTTTAAGTTTCGTAAGGGATGTAACCCCTATGCCACATAATGGCTGCAGACCCCCTAAAAAAAGGCGAGTGTAGAAATAAACATTGAAGGGATTTCAAGAGAAATAAATGACTCAAAAATCTGACAAATAATATTACTATGGTTCGAGAGAAATTAAAAGTATCTACTCGGACACTACAGTGGAAATGTGTTGAATCAAGAGCAGACAGTAAGCGTCTTTATTATGGACGCTTTATTCTGTCTCCACTTATGAAAGGTCAAGCCGACACAATAGGCATTGCGATGCGAAGAGCTTTGCTTGGAGAAATCGAAGGAACATGTATTACACGCGCAAAATCTGAGAAAATCCCGCATGAATATTCTACCATAGTAGGTATTCAAGAATCAGTACATGAAATTTTAATGAATTTGAAAGAAATTGTATTGAGAAGTAATCTATATGGAACTCGTGACGCGCTTATTTGTGTCAAAGGTCCTGGATATGTAACTGCTCAAGACATCCTCTTACCACCTTCTGTGGAAATCGTGGATAATACGCAGCATATAGCTAACCTAACGGAACCAACTGATTTTTGTATTGGATTACAAATTGAAAGGAATCGAGGATATAATATAAAAACACCAAATAACTTTCAAGACGGAAGTTATCCT